TTGTCCCTCCCCCCAATTATATATGCTGGATTACCAAAATCTATGATATGTCTTCTCTATAAAGGACCAGAAATGCCTTGCTTACGAATCATTGGGAAGTGCATTAACATAAATACGGCAGTAAGAAGGGGTAATACAAAAGTGTGTAAACTATAAAAACGAGTCAAGGTCGATTGGCCCACACTAGCACTTCCGCGTAATAACTCGACTAAGGGCGATCCTATTACAGGAATAGCGTCGGGTACGCCTGTCACAATTTTGACTGCCCAATAACCAATTTGGTCCCAAGGCAAGGAATAACCGGTTACACCAAAAGATGCGGTTAATACAGCCAGAACCACACCCGTAACCCAAGTCAATTCGCGAGGTTTTTTAAACCCGCCGGTGAGATACACACGAAATACGTGCAGGATCATCATTAGGACCATCATACTTGCCGACCATCGATGAACTGATCGGATTAACCAACCAAAGTTGGCTTCAGTCATTATGTATTGAACAGAGGCAAAGGCCTCGGTAACGGTCGGACGATAGTAAAAAGTCATGGCAAACCCCGTAGCTACTTGTACTAAAAAACAAGTAAGTGTAATCCCCCCTAGACAATAAAATATGTTGACATGAGGAGGGACATATTTACTAGTTATATCATCTGCAATCGCCTGAATCTCGAGACGCTCTTCGAACCAATCATATACTTTATTGAGATAGGTAAACCGAAGGAACTCCCCCTCTGAGAACTGTATATGAAAATTTTATCTCGTACAGCTCAAGCAAAAACACCCCAATATTGATATTGGTTACAACAGATATGTAATAGAAAGTTTTTTAAACTTCTTATTATTCTTAGCCCCCATATTAAATATTCTCTGAATATACGAAGGGGAAAACCCCTCAAGCTCTTCTTTGTGATGATAATGCCAAAATATCAAGTCAGCTCATTCGTCTTTATGTTGGTTGATAGTTACAGGCCTCTTGAATCTTCTTTGTCCCTATTTTTATTTATTTGATTTTATTATTTTTATTTGTGTCTAATTCGGATTTATTTATTTTTATTGATAGGAATTCTCTTGTTGAGACCCTATGAATCGATTGAAACCCCAGATTCATACTAGACCACGATGATTGAATAAAGCCCCAAGCTAAGCTCAAAGATTCTCTGAGTAAGAACCGTTTGATCATCACTTATTCAATTAATAGATGGAATGACTAAAAATTTTAAGAAACATTTTATTTCTCCGTTGATAAAAAAAAATGAAGGAAGAAAAACCCTCTGATTTATTTTATAATTATCAAATCTTTAAATTAAAATAGTTTTTGAGTCCAGTCGCGAGGTCTGAATAGTAGGTATGAATCATAGTTCAAATATTTCTTGATATATTCCATATATTGCGTGCTCCGGATACAAAAATGAATATCCGACGAGGCAGAACCCATCTCTCTCAAGATGACAGACCCATTCTCTGTACTATCAATAGGATCAATTGTAACAAGTCACACACTCATATTCCGGAAATACAGAAACAAAGAAATTCCACGGTCGAACTGCCAGAATGGCCTAGAAATCCAAGTACTAAGTGCTTCATTTTTGGATTGAAAAGCCAGGACTTTATTATTTTTATGGACCTAATTCATTGAAATTCCATCCAGTAAAACGGAAGAATTATAAATTTCCAAAATAATAGATAGGAATACCGCAAATAGAGCCATTGCGACCCCCATCAAAGGGGTAGTTCCCCAACCAGGAGCAACCTTCCCATATTCCGAATTCAATGGTTTCAATAAATTCCCTACATTAGTTCGTCTTGGACCAGATCTAGAACTATCCTCAACGGTTTGTGTAGCCATAAATCCTATTGCATTGGTTGAGATCGGTTGACTTTGTATACCATTCCGTTGTAAATAAACGATCTTATCATAGATCCATTGTGGTCTTGCAATTTTATAATAATGGAAACAGCAACCCTAGTCGCCATCTTTATATCTGGTTTACTTGTAAGTTTTACCGGGTACGCCTTATATACCGCTTTTGGGCAACCCTCTCAACAACTAAGAGATCCATTCGAGGAACACGGGGACTAGTTGAAGTAAAGTAATGAGCCTCCCATATTGGGAGGCTCATTACTTTACTTCAACTTAGATAATGTAAGATAATGAAAAAACATTTTGCTTTTTTACTTTTTAGTTGGAACCTTAGGCGGCTCTCGAAAAAAGATAGCGAAAAAAATTATTCCTAGAGTCGAGACTAAGAGGAATGTATAAACCAATGCTTCCATAAATTAAATTTGATCGTGGTTTACAATTATAGCTTCCACACCTGTTCATTTGGGAGCATCTCCCAGATTAAGAAAGGACAAGAGTCAAGGAAAGGGGCGGTGATTCAAATCAAGATTTCTCTGGTATTCTATATATATAAAAAAAATCCAATAGAGGCGAAAGATACAAGAGCAGTATTGTATCAGACTACTTGTCTCCTTGTAGTTGGATCTCCAAGTTTTTGGAATGCGCCAAACTCCACTTGAGCATCCAAATCTGGGTCAATACCAGCAAAAACATCTCTGAACAAGGTTCTAGCACCATGCCAAATGTGTCCGAAAAAGAAGAGCAAAGCAAACGAAGCATGTCCAAAAGTGAACCAACCCCTGGGGCTGCTACGAAAAACACCATCGGATTTCAAAGTAGCACGATCTAATTCAAAAATTTCACCCAATTGAGCACGTCTAGCATATTTTTTCACAGTAGCAGGATCGCTATAACTGACTCCATCGAGTTCGCCACCATAGAACTCAACAGTTACTCCTACTTGTTCGACACTATACTTTGATTCTGCCCTTCTAAAAGGAACATCGGCTCTTACAATTCCGTCTCCGTCTACCAAAACGACTGGAAATGTTTCAAAAAAAGTAGGCATACGACGTACAAAAAGCTCACGCCCTTCTTTATCTCTAAAGATGGGATGTCCTAACCACCCCACAGCTATTCCATCCCCGTTGTCCATCGAACCCGCTCTAAATAATCCACCCTTTGCTGGATTATTGCCAATGTAATCATAAAAAGCTAATTTTTCGGGAATTTTAGACCAAGCTTCTGATAAACTCTGACTTTCGGCTAGTCCGGCGCCAACCCTTCGATATATTTCTTGCTGGAAGTATCCTTGATCCCACTGATAACGAGTGGGACCAAATAATTCGATCGGGGTAGTTGCTGAGCCATACCACATAGTTCCAGCAACAACAAAAGCTGCAAAAAAGACAGCAGCGATACTACTGGAAAGGACAGTTTCAATATTACCCATACGTAATCCTTTGTATAGACGTTGGGGTGGACGTACACTAAGATGGAATAGGCCCGCTAATATGCCCAATGTACCTGCTGCAATATGATGAGCGGCTATTCCTCCCGGAACAAAAGGATCAAAACCCTCTACCCCCCACGCAGGATTTACAGATTGTACTTTTCCAGTTAATCCATAAGGATCGGACACCCATATTCCAGGACCATACAAGCCTGTTACATGAAATGCACCAAACCCAAAGCAAGCTAACCCTGAGAGAAATAAATGAATTCCAAAGATCTTGGGTAAATCCAAAGAAGGTTTTCCTGTACGTTCATCACAGAATATTTCTAGATCCCAATATACCCAATGCCAGATAGCTGCCAAGAAGCACAAACCAGAAAAAACAATATGTGCCCCGGCCACACCTTCGTAACTCCAAATACCCGGATTCGTTATAGTCCCTCCTGTGATACTCCAACCGCCCCATGAATTGGTTATTCCTAAACGAGTCATGAAGGGTATAACGAACATACCTTGTCTCCACATTGGATCAAGAACGGGGTCAGAGGGATCAAAAACGGCTAATTCGTATAGAGCCATTGAACCGGCCCAACCAGAAACGAGAGCTGTATGCATTATATGTACAGCAAGCAACCGACCGGGATCATTCAATACGACGGTATGAACACGATACCAAGGCAAACCCATGGAAATACCCCTTTATCAAAGAAAAATAGACACTATGTAACTTTATCGCATTGGAAAAGACTATGCTATGGACCTCTCCCTTTCAGTGGATTATTTCGGAGCAAGGGTTAATATTTATTTAATTCCGTTTCGTTGGTAATAATGGAACAATTCTGTTCGTAGGAACAAAGATAAGCAGATCTATTCTATATCCGATAAGTACCAATACGCAATGGGGGGATTGGTCCCATTTTCTATGGGCGAAGGCCTAGATACTTGTTCATCGTTCGAACAGCCCGACCCATTCGTAATAATTTTCCTTTATTCATTTCGTCTTACTCTATGAACTTTCTAATCTAGGGATAAAATACGGCATTACGTTTCCACATCAAAGTAAAATATAGTACTTAACTCCCCTTTCTTTCAGTTGATGCCTATTGGTGTTCCAAAAGTACCTTTTCGAAGTCCTGGAGAGGAAGATGCGGTTTGGGTTGACGTATAGCGCGACTTGTCAGACATATTGGGTCATATGGGATTTCCCCGTTCTCTCCCCCGATCGAGATACCCTCTGTTTCGCCCAAAAAAGATTGCTTGAACCAGCAATAATTTGGAGCGTGAAGTGCAATTAAATACATTTTTTAGGGGGTTCGAGATCAATATTAATATTATCAATTCTAAAAATTTATGGTTGGCTTGGTTGGACCAATAAAATGAAGTATCCAGGCTCCGTTCAGAAAATACCCAATTGGTAATATATGTATGATTACCACTTGTATCATAAGTGATTACTTTAATAGCAAAAAGCATATAAGCAATATCAAAGAGCCAATCAACGAAATAATTTGATGACTACATCGAATATTTGTCGTAAGAAAGGCATGAAATTAATTGAAAAAAAAAAGTCGTACAAAAAAGTGGTATTGGGGTCATTTGTCCTATATGTGCAAATTAAAATCGGGCGGATCTTTACCCGGAGTAGAACATAAACCTAAAATAATTGAGGGGCCCATTCAGGAACAAGAAAATTACATCATAATTTGGATTGGATTTCGATGAAACAATACATCAATGAGAGGTTAATTCGATAAGTTTAGTGGATTTTTTTTTTTATGGAGAGGCGAGAAAAAAAATCATCTTTCTTAAAAAATAGAAGAAAAAGCCCCTTCATTAGGAGTTAGAAAAGTCCTACTATAAAAAAGAAGTCGGGCTGGAATCAGCACATTGATTCTTTTTTTCTTTTCGCAATTTTTTTTTGAACCGTATGCATCCAAAGGTGCGTGTACGGCTCTTACGGGATAAACTTTTGTCCTAATCAACCGACTTCATCGAGAAAGATTGCTTTTTTTAGGCCAAGAGGTTGATAGCGAGATCTCAAACCAACTTATTGGTCTCATGGTATATCTCAGTATAGAGGATCAGACCCGAGATCTTTATTTGTTTATAAACTCTCCCGGCGGATGGGTAATACCCGGAGTAGCCATTTATGATACTATGCAATTTGTGCCGCCGGATGTACATACAATATGCATGGGATTAGCCGCTTCAATGGGATCTTTCGTCCTGGTCGGAGGAGAAATTACCAAACGTATGGCATTCCCTCACGCTCGGCGCCAATGAGTTTTTTATTTGAGTGAAAAAAAAGACTATGCCTTCGCAATATGTAATATGAATATAATATTAAGTAATAATAGCATGGCACTTCGAGTTCGATATGAACAAACCATTATTGTTTTTTCTTTTCATAACATGAGATTATGTATCGGGCGAGTAATATGAGACTAAAAGGTATTTATGATTTGATTTTTTCTATCCGGGGTTTATTTCAGCGTCACAAACTTTTTTGTTTTCACACCAGAGGCCTCTTTCCAATATTTATGTTATGGAAGAGTACTAAAATGAAAAAAAAAAAACAAGATCATTTTTTTACTTATTTGATCGGATCAAAAAGAAACTTTGGGATTGCTGAATCACATACGAGATAAATTATAAATATAGAAAGCAACGGAACCATCATAGTATTTTTTAACTCCCCCGAAAAGAAGGGTGGTAAATGGATCACTTAAGGATTTGGGTCGGGTGGATCCTATTTCTCTTTTTTCTAGACGGAAAGGAAAAGTAAATTCCATTGTGGAGCCGTATGCAATGCGCAAAAATGCCTGTACGGTTGTTCAATTATATATATTCGTATTTTCTTATTGTTCTTTATCTCTTTCCTTCGTCCGATCGTAAGAGATCGAGGGGCCATTCATTGTGTTATATCATCAGGGTAATGATCCACCAACCTGCTAGTTCTTTTTATGAGGCACAAACGGGAGAATTTGTCCTAGAAGCGGAAGAACTGCTGAAACTCCGCGAAACCCTCACAAGGGTTTATGTACAAAGAACGGGCAACCCCTTATGGGTTGTATCTGAAGACATGGAAAGGGATGTTTTTATGTCAGCAACAGAAGCCCAAGCTCATGGAATTGTTGATCTTGTAGCGGTCGAAAATGCGGGGGATTTCGCGTAAATCCGCGATTACATTTTGGACCATTTTGGACCATAATTCAGATGAACCTAAATTGAATATTTTATCTGCTTACCGGAGTAAAAAAGAGAATAGAAAAAATTCATAATAATCTGGTTAGGATTGATCTAAACCAGCCCATTTTATATCCGATTTAGCATGCCAACTATTAAACAACTTATTAGAAACACAAGACAGCCAATAAAAAATGTAACAAAATCCCCCGCTCTTCGGGGATGTCCTCAGCGTCGAGGAACATGTACTAGGGTGTATGTGCGACTCGTTCAGATCATGAGCTGGAACAAACAAAAGAAAGGGATATTTTTTTCCAGTATCAATGACCAGTACCAATGAATAGGTTGGAAGAATTCCATTCAATATATAAATCTAAAAAAAAGCCCCCATTGTGTATGAAATTTATGGTTTCTATTGGTGCAAATCCAATCACCTCAATTGGAGATGAGAAGCAATTCCCCATTGGTAGCAAGTGGTTATCCATTAAGCGGGGGGAATAGTATTTAAGAAGCAAAAAAATTATGCTCTAACTCTTGCAAAAACGGACTAACAGGGTCAGCTACCTAGCCAACCTTTGTAATTAAATATCGTTACTGTATGGGTAGATCTCATTGTGAAAAAGGCCCATTACTGTATAATTCATAGGTAGAGTCAAAGAATGTGAACCGTACAAGTTACTAATAACATTGATTAAATCAGGAAAAAGGCTCCGGTGTATAGAGAGGACCTCGCCGTTTAAGAAGCAACCATAGAAACGATGGAACCCGCTATTTATTTATTTTATCCATTTACCCTTTTATTGATACTTTATATTATACTCAACTTTATTTATTTGTTTTGTTGATACCTAGTATAGTATCAATAAATTTCTTATTCGGGGTTAAATGCCTGGAAAAAAATCGCGGTTGGGAAGGTCATAGTAGCAAAAGCCATTGGAATTTTTTTTTATACATCGGAAGAATCCGTTTTGTTATTAATAGACTAGGTAAAGGGGAAAAGAATGACTGAAAGAAAATAAATCAATTAGTTATTCATCAAAGTTTAATTTGATTCAATGACCAGAATTAGACGAGGGTATATAGCGCGGAGACGTAGAACAAAAATTCGTTTATTTGCATCAACCTTTCGAGGGACTCATTCAAGACTTACTCGAACTACTATTCAACAGAAAATGAGAGCCTTGGTTTCTGCTCATCGGGATAGGGGTAGGCAAAAGAGAAATTTTCGTCGTTTGTGGATCACTCGGATAAATGCAGCGATTCGTGAGAGCGTGGTATCCTATAGTTATAGTAGATCCATAAATGATCTGTACAAGGGGCGGTTGCTTCTTAATCGTAAAATACTTGCACAAATAGCCATATCAAATAGGAATTGCCTTTACATGATTTCCAATAAGATAAGATCATGAAAATTAAATAAGGAGATTGGAAGGAATACACCGTAATGATTTAAACGGGGGGCCCCGGAGAATGAACTCCGGGAAGGTAGAGTAGAAATTAATATGATAAAAATATAGTAAAAATGAATGAACACGTTTCAATAAAAAAAAAAAAGAAGAAAAATTTTTTACTTTACGACTTTTTTCTTACGACGTGACAATCCAATCTGGATTCTCAAATTTTTCGAACAAAAAAACAATCTGAGTTGGGGTTCGGATTGGGGTTTTTATTCAATTGCAATTCAGAAATAGGCCTATCTATTTATTTCTAGTTCGAGGACCTGTAGTTCTAGGAGTCGACTCAGTTCTCTCAAATTGTTTCTCATTATTAAGAAAAGGTAACAAAGATAAAATACGAGCTTGTTTTATAGCAATAGTAATTAATCGTTGTTGTTTCAAAGTCAATCTATTCACTCGTCTAGATAATATTTTTCCTTGTTCACTAATAAATCTACTAATTAAACTCATGTTTCTATAATCAATTCGATCCCCCGACCCAATTGGGGGCAAACGCCTACGAAAAGATCGCTTGGATTTAAGAAAAAGTCGCTTGGATTTATCCATGGTTTATTCCTTATCTTTAAAATCCTATTTCTGAATTCTAATTTCATTTGGGATCCGGCCGAAATAGGATTTGGTTGTTTTTATTTTTATAGTTTATTTATATATATATTATGTAATTATTATTATGTTATGTAATTTATTGCTGTTCCTTGGAGGGGTTACACGCGCGTTACATTACGTTTTATCTATTTCTTTATCTCCCCATGAATCGTATGCTTGTAACAATAGGGACAAAATTTTCTCAATTCCAATCGACTAGGCGTATTGTGTCGATTCTTTTGAGTAATATATCTGGAAATACCCCGCGACTCTTTATTAATATTAATACCGTTTCGGACACAACTGTTACATTCCAAAATAACTCTTACTCTGACATCTTTACCTTTGGCCATGAACCTCCTTTTTGATTTTTGATTCCCTCAACTCTTCCATTTTCGATCCGAAACGAAGAATAAAAAAAGAAGTTGCTGACTCGAAATCCAATTCTTAAATATTTCATTGCAATCAATATCAATAGAGAAAGAAAATAAAAATGATAAGTAATACAACGATTTCTAACTATCAATTAGTTCTCATATTGGTATTTCATTTAAGTATCTTGTATGCTTTTGTTGTCTTCGACTCTTATTTTTTCCATTTCTGCTCTCCCTCTATTAATTCAGCCTAAACCTGAGTTTCGTTGCGGGTGAATCTTCTTTGATTCTTTCTCTTTCTTTCTTTTTTTTAGGATAAAAAACTGACAGTGACAGAAAGAACAAAACAAAGAAAGGGGGGTTAGTCACAGATAATTTATTATATCTCTAATCTTCTTCATCCCTAACTAGAATGAAAAAAAAGGGAATGTCAACGCATCTGGGAATAAACGATTGATCTCTATCAATAGACCTGCCAAAGACCCGAACCATAGAGTGCTTAACACAGGTGCCACGGATAGATATGTTTTTATATCTCGCATTGAAAATCCTCCTTTTTTTATTGTAATACATATATGATCAGATACGTATGTAGTTAAGGATCACTTGTATTTGTACGCGGAATCTCTAACTAAAATGGATATATATATAACGACCCGGCAAATGATATTTTCCTTTCTTTACAACGGAAAAAGACGCCCACTTACTTTCTGAACATTACCGATATAAATTCGAAATTATAAATTTATTTATGTTAGGTTTAATATATATATTTTATATATATATTTTATTATTTTAATATATTCTTTTATTATATGTTATATGAGACGAAAAAGAAGAAATGACAAGAGAAATTTTCTATCATATCAATGGAGGAAATAACGATGTGGAAAACAAGACGGGGATTCTCTACAATGACACTGTAGACCAATTGAAAGGGATGTAGCGCAGCTTGGTAGCGCGTTTGTTTTGGGTACAAAATGTCACGGGTTCAAATCCTGTCATCCCTATCTATTACTTCTTCTACGCGCAGTAATGAAAGATTAATTAAGATCAATGAAAATTGGACATACATAATCCTTTATGATACTATATGCATGCAA